TAAGTCCAAGGATTCTCTGAGTAAGAACCCTTGTACCCTCCGCTTATTCAATGAATAGGAATGGATAGAAAGGAATGGATAGAATGATTAAAAATAAAAAAGGGGTTTGCCCTGTATCAAACTAAGCATGAACGGGAGTTTGAAAGAATATTTGAAAGAATAAAAATCTTTCAAACTCTTTGAAAATTTGTAGCCCGGCCACGAGGTCTGAATATTAAGTATGAATCATAGTTCTAATACTTCGTAATCTATTTCATATAGTTCGTGCTCCAAATATTCGAATGAATATCTGACGAGGAAAATCGCCTTTATGAAGATGACAGACCTATTCTCTGTACTATCAATAGGATCTATTTTAACAAGTCACACACTCATATTACGGAAATACAGAAACAAAGAAATTTCGCGGTCGAACTACCAAAATAGACTCAAAATACAAACCTAAACCTTTTGCTTTAGAGTGAAAAGCAAAGCTAGGACTTAGTTATTCTGATAAATCTAATTCATTGGAATTCCTTCTAGTAAAACAGAGGAATTATAAATCTCTAAAATAATAGATAGAAATATCGCAAATAAAGCCATTGCGACTCCCATCAATGGAGTAGTTCCCCATCCAGGAGCTACTTTACCATATTCCGAATTCAATGGTTTCAATAACCCCCCTACACCAGTTCGTTTTGGACGAGATCTAGAACTACCCTCAACGCTTTGTGTAGCCATAACTCCTATTTTGTATTCATTGAGATCTGTTGACTTTGTATACAATTTCGTTGTAAATAAATAATCTTATATCATAGATCCATGATCCATTGTGGTTTTGAAATTTTATAATAATGGAAACAGCAACCCTAGTCGCCATCTTTCTATCTGGTTTACTTGTAAGTTTTACGGGGTATGCCTTATATACTGCTTTTGGGCAACCCTCTCAACAACTAAGAGATCCATTCGAGGAACACGGGGACTAGTTGAAGTTTGAAGTAACGAGCCTCCAATATCGGGAGGCTCATTACTTCAATTTAGAAAATGAAAAATCATTTCATCTTTTTAGTTGGAACTTTAGGCGGTTCTCGAAAAAAGATGGCGAAAAAGATGATTCCTAGAGTTGAGACTAAGAGGAATGTATAAACCAATGCTTCCATAGATTTGATTGTGGTTTACAATTATAGCTTTCATACCTGTTTATTTGGAGTCGTATCCTGGATAAAATATAAAATAAAGAAGGAGCAAGAATCAAAGACAAGTCGGCAATTCCGATCAAAAAATCCCCGGTGCCCTATGTCAAAAAGTGGAAGCGAAAAGTAACGGAACAATATTGTATCAAACTACTTGTCTTCTTGTAGTTGGATCCCCAAGTTTTTGGAATGCTCCAAATTCCACTTGAGCATCCAAATCTGGATCAATACCGGCAAAAACATCTCTGAATAAGGTTCTAGCACCATGCCAAATGTGTCCAAAGAAGAAGAGAAGAGCAAACGAAGCATGGCCAAAAGTAAACCAACCCCTTGGACTACTACGAAAAACACCATCGGATTTCAAAGTCGCACGGTCTAATTCAAAGATTTCACCCAATTGAGCACGCCTTGCATATTTTTTAACAGTAGTGGGATCACTATAACTGACGCCATTGAGTTCGCCACCATAGAACTCAACAGTTACACCTACTTGCTCAACACTATACTTCGACTCTGCCCTTCGAAAAGGAACATCGGCTCTAACAATCCCGTCTCCGTCTACCAAAACCACTGGAAATGTTTCAAAAAAGGTAGGCATACGACGTACAAAAAGTTCACGCCCTTCTTTATCTCTAAAGATAGGATGCCCCAACCACCCAACAGCTATCCCATCCCCGTTATCCATTGAGCCCGCCCTGAATAACCCCCCTTTTGCCGGATTATTTCCAATGTAATCGTAAAAAGCCAATTTTTCAGGAATTTTAGACCAAGCTTCGGATAAACTTTGATTCTCGGATAGCCCAGCACCAACTCTTCGATATATTTCTTGCTGGAAGTATCCCTGATCCCATTGATAACGAGTGGGGCCAAATAATTCAATGGGAGTAGTTGCTGAACCATACCACATAGTTCCAGCAACAACAAAAGCTGCAAAAAAGACAGCAGCGATACTACTAGAAAGGACAGTTTCGATATTTCCCATACGCAATCCTTTGTATAGACGTTGTGGCGGACGGACACTAAGATGAAAAAGTCCCGCTAATATGCCCAATGTCCCTGCTGCAATATGATGAGAGGCTATTCCTCCCGGAACAAAAGGATCAAAACCTTCCACACCCCACGCCGGATTTACAGATTGGACTTTTCCGGTTAGCCCATAAGGATCGGACACCCATATTCCAGGACCATACAACCCTGTTACATGAAATGCGCCAAACCCAAAGCAAGCTACTCCTGAAAGAAATAAATGAATTCCGAAGATCTTGGGCAAATCCAAAGAGGGTTTTCCTGTACGTTCATCAGTAAATATCGCTAGATCCCAATATACCCAATGCCAAATAGCAGCCAAGAAGCACAAGCCAGAAAACATAATATGTGCCCCAGCCACACCTTCGTAACTCCAAATACCCGGATTCGTTACAGTCCCACCTGTAATAGTCCAACCGCCCCATGAATTGGTTATTCCTAACCGAGTCATAAAGGGTATAACGAACATACCTTGTCTCCACATTGGGTCGAGAACAGGGTCAGAGGGATCAAAAACTGCTAATTCATATAGAGCCATCGAACCAGCCCAACCGGCAACTAGAGCTGTATGCATTATATGGACAGCTAGCAAACGACCGGGATCATTCAATACGACGGTATGAACACGATACCAAGGCAAACCCATGGAAATACCTCTTTATCAACGAAAAATCACACTATGTAACTTTATTGCACTGGAAAACTATGCCATGGACCTCTCATTTTCAGTGCATTAGCTGAGAGAAAGTATTAATCTTTGTTCAAGGCTTTTATATTAGTAGTAATAATGAAACAATTAGGTAGGGTCATATGAACAAAGAGAAGCAAATCTATTTTATACCCGATAAGTATCAATACGCAATGGGGGGTTTATACCCTTTTAGGCGGTCGAATCTATACATATTCGTTTATTATTCGAAAGTACCTATTCGTAAGAAATCTCCTTTATTTTCTTCATTCTGTCTTCCTTAAATTTATTTAGCCAATATAATATATGGATATCAAATATCTGGATAAAATGGGATAAAAGACGAAATTATTAAAAGAAAGAAACGCATTATTACGCTTCCACATCAAAGTAAGATATAGTACTTTAATATTTTTTCTTTCATTTAATGCCTATTGGTGTTCCAAGAGTACCTTTTCGAAATCCCGGGGAAAACGATGCATCCTGGGTTGACGTATAGTGCGACTTGTCAGATAGAGTGGGTCATATGGTATTTCCCCATTCTCTCCCCCGATTGAGAAATCCTTTCGCTTCGCCCAAAAAATATTGATTGAATCATCCAAAATTTGGAGCGTGAAGTGCAATGAAAGAAAAAATATTTAATTGTTGGGCGACATCCAAATTAATATTATCAATTAGAATCCAATTTATGGTTGGTTTGTTTGAACTAATAAAATGAGGTATCCAGGCTCCGTTTAGAAAAAACCCATTGATAATAATCTAGGATTCCTACTTGTATCATATGTATTATTTTTTTATTACATTCAAGTAATCTCCACCTGTTAATCAGAATTACTTGAATGATATGATTAGTACGTAAAAGAGTTGACGGAAGACATGAAATAAATAGGAAAAAAACGAAGTTTTCGCAAAAAGACGCGGTAGTGGGAGCATTTGTTCTATATGTGCAAATCAAAATCGGGCGGATCTTTACTCGGAGTAGAGCAGCATAAACCTAAAAGAATTGAATAAACCCATTCAGGAACAAGAGAATCCCATCGTGATTTAGATTGGATCTCGATGAAACAATACATCAAGGAGAAGTTAGTTCGATAAGTTTAGTAAATTGTTCGGTAAACAGGCCAAAATTTCTTGAAAAATGAAATAAAAAGTTTCTTCGTGAGAATAGAAAATTAGAAAGAGCCTCTTATAAAAATATAAAAAACAAAAAGAACTAGGATCTACACATTGATTCTTAATTTATTTTTGTTGAACCGTATGCATCAAAAGGTGCATGTACGGCTCCTACAGGATTGAGGTTTATCCTAATCAACCGACTTTATCGAGAAAGATTACTTTTTTTAGGCCAAGTAGTTGATAACGATATCTCGAATCAACTCATAGCTCTTCTAGTCTATCTGAGTATGGAGAGTGATACCAAAGATCTTTATTTGTTTATCAACTCTCCTGGTGGATGGGTAATACCTGGAATAGCTATTTATGATACTATGCAATTTGTGCGACCGGATGTACAGACAATATGCCTGGGATTAGCCGCTTCAATGGGATCTTTTATCCTGGTCGGAGGAAAAATTACCAAACGTTTAGCATTCCCTCACGCTTGGCGCCATTGAGTTTTTTTTTGAGAGAAAAAAAACTATGCCTTCGCCATATGAAATATTTTTAAGTAATAATAGCATGGCACTTCGAATTCGATATCAAAAAATTGTATTCTTTTTTCAAAAACTATTACAAAAACATTCAATTATGTATCGAAAGAGTAGTATGAAAAAAGGTAGTCCCGATTTGATATTATTTATTGGAAGCCCTTTTCAGTGTCACAAACCCTTTTTTTTTCACACCAACAGGCTTGCTTTTTGGCTATGTTAGAAAAGAATAGAAAAAACAAGATTCGATGATTTTTTATAATTGGATTTGTTTTATTTGAAAAAAAAAAGAAACTTTGGGATTGCTGAATCACAAATAAAAATTTTTCAAATAATAAATAATATAAGGTATAAAGCAACGGAGCCGTCATATTATTTTTGAACTCCTCAAAAAAAAAGGAGGGTCAATTAGGTAATTATTAGATTATTTACCAATCTGGATCTGATGATAAACTCGATATTTTTCCTTTTTCTTTGGTGGTTTGTTGGAATTGGAAGGTAAAAGTCAATTTTTTGATAGAGCCGTATGCAATGTGCAAACCCTGCCCGTACGGTTGATCAATTCTATCTTTTTTATTTCTTTTTAAATTCTCGCGCCTTAATGATGAAAAATCGAATAACCTTTTCTTTTAATTTTAAATTGATTATGCTATATCATCAGGGTAATGATCCATCAACCTTCTAGTGCTTTTTATGAGGCACAAACGGGAGAATTTGTCCTGGAAGCGGAAGAACTGCTGAAACTGCGCGAAACCATCACAAGAGTTTATGTACAAAGAACGGGAAAACCTTTATGGGTCGTATCCGAAGACATGGAAAGGGATGTTTTTATGTCAGCACCAGAAGCCCAAGCTCATGGAATTGTTGATCTTGTAGCGGTTGAAAAATAGCTAAAGAGTCCACTATGATTTGCAATGTTTCATTAATATAAAATAGTTTTTAGATAGTTTTTTCTTTTTTATTTACTCAATTGAATATAAGTAAAGAAAAATAGATTCAAAGAATTCATAATCATCCGGTTAGGATCAATCTAAACCATCTTAATTCTATAGACCATAGACCATTAAACCCTTCAGCATGCCAACCCTTAAACAACTTATTAGGAATACAAGACAGCCAATAAAAAATGTAACGAAATCCCCCGCTCTTAGGGGATGTCCTCAGCGCCGAGGAACATGTACTCGGGTGTATGTGCGACGCGTTCAGATCCTGGACTGGGACAAAAGAAAAGAATTCCAGTCTCAGTGATCGATACAGTATCAATGACTAGGATAGATTGGGGTTCCTACATCCATTCTCTTCTCTAAAAAAACAAGAAAAATCTTGTTATTGTGTTTATTGTTTATTGTGCACAAAATTGATGGTTTTCGTTGGGACAAACACGACCACTCCCTCTATTTTTCAATTTAAGATGAAAAGAATTAACCAATTCGTAGCAACTTATTATCCAGGGAATTTCTTTTTTCTTTTTTAAGCAGAAATATTAGCCTTAGACTCTTGCAAGAACGGACTAAGAAGGTCAAGCTAACCCAACAAATCTTCATAATTAAATACCGTTACTGTATTAAAGGTGGATCACCTTGTGAAAGGTCTAGTACTAGAGAATTCCATGGGTAGAGCCAAAGAATGTGAACTGTACAAGTTAACAAAAAAACGAAGAATCAAGAAAAGGGCTCCGGTGTATAGAGAGGACCTTACCGTTTTGAAAATAACCATATAAACGATGGAACCCACAATTTCTTTATCCATATCCATTTATATTGACTCTTTTCGGGGCATTTGATCAATGCCGCCTAAAAAACTCGTGGTTGGGAAGGTTATCGTAGCAAAAGCCGTTGGAGTTTTTACTTTATACATTGGGAAACCCGTTTTGTTAATTATATAAGCTAGAAAAGGAAAAACTGAAAGAAAGGAAATCAATCAGTTATTCCTCAGAGTTTCATTTATTCCATTTATTCAATGACCAGAATTAGACGAGGATATATAGCTAGAAACCGTAGAACAAAAATGCGTTTATTTGCCTCAAGCTTTCGCGGGGCTCATTCAAGACTTACTCGAACTATGACTCAACAGAAAATACGAGCTTTGGTTTCGGCTCATCGGGATAGAGATAGGCAAAAGAGGGATTTTCGTCATTTGTGGATCACTCGGATAAATGCAGTAATTCGCGGGAGAGGGGTATCCTCTAGTTATAGTGGATTAATATATAATTTGTATAAGAGGCGGGTGCTTCTTAATCGTAAAATACTTGCCCAGATAGCTATATTAAACAGAAACTGTCTTTATATGATTTCCAATGAAATAATAAAATAGTGTTATTGGAAAGAATCGCTAAAAATACTTGAATCTTTAATCATAGAAGTACCTGAATAAGAAACTCCGGGAAGGTAGAGTAGAAATTTGTATTATACAATATGATAAAGTCGTTACAATGAGCAAACACGTTCAATAAAAAAAAGATTGATTCTTTTTTTTTACCATACTCAATTCACTCTTTTTCTTAATTTGAGTTCGGATTGGAAGTTTGATTCTATTGAAGAGTAAGCCTATTCATTTTATTGCGGGTTCTAAGCCCGGCAGTTCTAGCAGTCGACTCACCTCGTTCAAATTGTTTTTCATTATTAAGAAAAGGTAATAAAGATAAAATACGAGCTTGCTTGATAGCAATAGTAATTAACCGTTGTTGTTTTAAGGTCAATCGATTCACCCGTCTAGATAATATTTTTCCTTGTTCACTAATAAATCGACTAATTAAACTCATGTTTCGATAATCAATTCGATCCCCCGATTTGATCGGGGGCAAACGCCTACGAAAGGATCGCTTGGATTTATGAAGGAGTCGCTTGAATTTATGCATGTTTTCTTTCTTTTTTTTTTTTTTTTTAGAGATTCTATATATTCTATTTTTATATGTTATTGTTATTAATTATAACGTTATTAATTATAACATAGTTAACATATATTGAATATATCGTGTTTCAGGTTCCTTGAAGAAGTGACACACGGGTGATTGATTCGATCTACTTCTTTATTTCTCCGTGAATCCTATGTTTGTAACAATAGGGACAGAATTTTCTCAATTCCAATCGACCGGGTGTATTGTGTCTATTTTTTTGAGTAATATATCTGGAAATGCCTCTTGATTTTTTATTAACACGAATACCCTTTTCAACACACCCAGTGCATTCCAAAATAACCCTTACTCGGATATCTTTCCCCCTCGCCATGAACCTCCTTTTTTTCTATTCATTTAACTATTCGATTTTTCGATCTAAATGGAAGTAAAAAGATGGAAGTTGCCAGCTTTAAATCCAATTATGAGAGATTTCGTTGCAATCATGCAATCAATATATTAGTAACAAATTAATAGTAATTAAGTAGTACAATTCCAATAATACAAAAGGTTTATAACTAGTCTAGGCAGTTCTCTTTAGATTTCGAATTGAAGTGGAGTATTTCATTTCATGAGTATCTTTATACTGTTCATGAGTATCTTTATACTGTTATCCTAGCCATATTTCCATCTTCGGCACCACTTATTTAAGCGCCTTAGTCGAGTTCCTACTTTTACGGAGGTGGAATGCCTTCTTATTGTTTCTCTTTTATAACTTATTCGAATTCTTTCTACTAAATAACTAACATTTCGAATAATAACTAACATCTAATAATAGAAAGCCCTTAAATAATAAACAATATAATACATATTCTAATATAATACTAAATCTAAAAAATAAAATAATAAAACAAACAATACAATAGAGTAGGGAGGGGGGAAGTACGAGTCCCAGATATTTAATTCTATCTCTAATCTTCTTTACCCCTTCCTCTGCCAATAACTAGACCAATAAAATGACTCGAATTAGAATGAAAAAAAGGGGAATGTTAATGCATCGGGGAAAAAACGATTAATTTCTATCAATATACCTGCTAAAGATCCAAACCATAAAGTACTTAGTACTGGTGCCGCGGAGAGATATGTTTTTAGATCTCGCATTTAAAATCCTCCTTCTTTATTGTAATACATAAGCAAAGTGCTGATATGATCGGATGTATATGTAACTAAGAACAGCCTGTATTTTTGTATTTGAACATGGACTCCCTAAGAGAAAAAGAAAAATAATTTATTTCAAGTTCTCTTTATCAATGTACGAAATAAAGAGAAAGATGTGGAAAACAAAACAGGGATTCTCTACAATAACACTGTAAATTAATTGAAAGGGGTGTAGCGCAGCTTGGTAGCGCGTTTGTTTTGGGTACAAAATGTCACAGGTTCAAATCCTGTCATCCCTACTTATTTCCTCTACTCTGAACAGTAATTAGAGATTCATTGATATCGATTCAAAATTGGACATAGATAGCCTTTACATTATATCATACTATCATACTATTTGGATCATACTCTATAAGGGTAGTAGACGTAGACGCATACAAGATGTATTAGAGCTAGAAAAAGAATCCCTTTCCTTACAGTCGTTTTTTTGTAAGAGAGCGCTCTTAGTTCAGTTCGGTAGAACGTGGGTCTCCAAAACCCGATGTCGTAGGTTCAAATCCTACAGAGCGTGATTCCTTTCTTGTTTTGTTAGGTCAAAATTACATGGCAATAATTGAACAGATTCTGAATTTTACTTTTGCCAGATTAAAGTTAAAGAAAAGGCGAGGTCAATCAACAAAATCGATCTTAATAAATCAAAGGTCCAACTGATCACCGCGTCTATATTGTAAATACGCAGTTACGAATAACCCAGCCAATGTAATAGGAATTAGACCTAAGACGATTCCAAAGAGAAAAACTTCAATCATTTTTATTCTTATTTTTTGAAAGGAGAAAAAGAGAGGTAATATCTATCCTTAAATATGAATCCGGATTACTCATGAATCTCGACGACCAAATAATTGTAAATTCGCGCGGTAAGGAACTATAGAATAGATGGAATACTGCAGAAAAATTTCTTTATTATGAACTGTAAAAGTAATTTGAATTAAATTCAAGTTAAATAAGCCGTATCTTACTCAGACCAATAAATAGAACTGAAGTTATAGTTAACGCCGCTAGTAGAAAAGCGAAATAACTAGTTATCGTAGGCATGAAGTAGCTAAAGGAAATATTTTTTTTTAGACATATGTTTGTAAAGTATTTGCCTAAGTAGACTCTTTTAAGTCACTTACTGAATTATATGTTCAAATTTTTGAAAGATACGAGAATAAGCAAAAATACCAATTGAAAGAAGTAATTCAAGTTAAAATTTTTCATTGAAAACTTCGAATCATTATAGGGGAAAATAACAAAAATCGAGTAACACTGGTCGAAAAATAAAAAAAATGCATCATCTGTAACATCTAATCATTCCCTAATTTCGAATTAAGAGATAACTAACTAATCCTAATCTTTGAAATACTAATACGAACCTTATTGGATCCTTTTATTCAAAAAATTGAACTTTCTTTGAATCACTAAAATAGGAAAATTA